ATTTTATCAATTATTTGATAATTATTAGTCCCGGTTTTAGTATTTTTATTCTTGTTGGTATCGATCTTGATCCAGGCCTCAATATCGATTTTCTTTTTAAGACAAAAATGGAGAATTTTCCAATCAAAATATTTTCGATCCGGATTTTTTTCCATATACATAATATCACTTTTTCCTAAATAATTTTTGATAGGGATATCCCCTAGTATATCAAAAAATTTGCCCTTATGTTTATGTGTGTTGTAATTATAAAAACTCTCTCGATTCTTATTTACTTGGAATGGTGATCCATAAATATATGGGTCCCTCTTATTTTCATAATTAATAGATCTATAAGATAAAAGATTATATCTATAGTATTTTTGAAAATTCTCATTTTGATTTGGTAATGAATATACTTCGTAATCGTTTTGTTTTTTGTAATGAATTAATAGGTCTTTTTCATATGAATTCTCTTTGTTTAAATCTTGATTTTGAATTGTACGACATTTATTGATTCTATTTTTCCATTTTGCTGCTATTAATCTAGACCATCTAATCTGAGATAAATGGTATTGATAATGACCTCTTAACCAGTTTTTCCATTGATTTATTCCAGAATTCCGAAGTTTCTTATGTCTTAATTCATAATGAATTATTCCTTGTTTTCCAAAATAATCTTTTATTGAAGTCTTAAGAAAAAAAGACGTTCCGTGATATTGAAGAATAGATCTTAACTTATACAAGTTAAGAACTTGTGTTTGTGATATTTTGTAAAATACATATGCTTGTGACAAGGAGGATAAGTCAAAAAAATTCTGTGAATTCTTATTACTAATATTATAAAGTGACTTTTTTATAGTCGAAATAAAATTCATTTTATTTTGATTTGTTTTATTAATTCTTTTTTTATTTTTTTTATTATTGTAAATGGATTTATCAATCATTTTTTTTGTTGATTCAACAAAAAGTTGTATATTAATTCTGGGAATATTAATAATAGATAGAAGGATATCTGCGTATATCCTTTCAGTGAAAAATTTTATAAAATAATGTAATTTATGGATTAATCGAGTATTTCTTCTTTTTAATATTTGCCAATTTGGTGATTCGAATCTTTTAGCATTATAACTTGTTTTATTAGGACTATCATTTATTTCTGGAGTCACTTTTTTTTTATTTTTTGTAATTCTTTTTATTTGATTTCTGATTGTGCTTGTTCTATCAGTCAGATCTTTCATTTTTTTTTCTGTCAGTAAAAAATTTGTCCAATATGTAGATTGAATTCGACTAAAGGATTTATGAATTATATGATTGCGGGTTATAGAATCTTTTTCTTTTTTTTTTTTAGTTTCGCTTGATTTATATATTTCTCTCAATCTAAATAATAGAATTGGATTTACTTTTGAGAGTTCTTTTTTTATTTTTTTTAAAAACGGAATGCCCTTGATAATCCATTTTTTTGTTTTTTTTGAGATATTTAGAAATTTTGTTCTTTCTTTTAAAACTTTTAGAAATATAAAATACTTTTTTTTCAATTTTCCAATTTTTTTTTCGAGTTTCTTAAAAATGGGTTCAAAAAAGGAAGGCCGTTTTTGGGGAGAACCAAAAGGAAGTTCAGCTTCCATTCCCCAAACCGTTAAAAAAAAAAAATCATCTTTTTGTCCTTTCTTTTTGATTCGATCTATATGAGAGGACCGTGGCTTAGATCTGTGCCAGGGTTTCAGACAGAAAGGAAATAGCATCTTTATTTGAATACCGTCTATTAACCAATTTTTCGGAAATTCTGTTTCTGATAATTGAACACCATTATAGGTGCATTTAACATGCATTTCTTTATTCCATTCATTTAAATCCTCAGACCACTCAGGAAATTGTAATAATAGCATACGGCCAATATTTTTAGCTATTATCAATGACGGTAATATAATATATTTTCTAAGAATCGATTGAGTTATTAACATGGAACCTCTTATTACTTGAGCAAATGGAATGGTATCCCAGGCTTCTGCTACTTCTATCCGCGCTTTCTCTTTTCTTTTGTTCTCTTCTTTTTTGTCCTTTTCCTTTTTTTCCCTTTCTTTTATTTTTTCTTCTGTATAATCTGAAATTTTGAATTCTGCTCCCTTTCCTATACAATTTCTAAAAATGAGTTTTATCAGTTCGGAGATATCAAAAAAAAAAGGGTGTGATTTGTCTATTCTGTCCAAAAAAAGCGGAGAATGTGCATTTGCTTGAAAAAGTTCCCAAATAACTGTTTTACATCTTTGGGCTCGCATTGAACCTTTGATTATGTCTCGACGAAAATCAGATTGTTGCGAATATCGTATCAAAGCTACTTCGTCTCTTTTATTAGAATTATTAGTATCCTTATTATTAGGATCGGTATTTCCCCGGTTATCAGTAAAAATCACTACACGTTTGGCTTTTCTTGAACGAATCTGATAATCTATTGGTACTTCTTCTTCACTTTCTCCTTCCTGTTGTTCTAATTCGTTGATTAATTTGTATGACCATCGAG